CATTTTGATAATATATCCAAATACAATCCTTCGTGATTGAAAGGAATTCCCAGGGATCCAACGAACAACGTAAATAGAACCAATACAAGTATAGGAAATAACATAGTATTATCCGATTCATAAGGATACGAAAAAAACTTCTTATTTCCAAAACGGGTAATAGTAATAAAGGGTTGTGTGATGTTTCTTGCATTCTGATCAATTCGATACGTTTTTTTTGAAAAAAAATAAAAAATCTCATGATTTTTCATTGTTAATAACGTTAATAAACTAAAATTTTTGTTAATTCTTTTTGAATCTTCTTTACCCCATAGAGATATTGAATAGAAGGGGGTATTCTTTTTGCCACTATAATTTTGAAAATGAACGTTTAAATGTCCTTCAAAAGTAAGTAAATAGATTCGAAACATATAAAATGCGGTTAATCCCGCTGTAAACCAAGCTATTATTGCGAAAATTGGTGAATACAACCAAGTATCATTAAGAATTTCATCTTTGGACCAAAAACAAGCAAGAGGCGGAATACCACAAAGAGAAAGTGTACCTAATAAAAAAGCGGTTTTGGTAATTGGGACATGCTTTGTTAAACCCCCCATAAAAACCATATTCTGACTTTTATTTGGAGAATATCCAACAAGAGTTTCCATTGAATGAATAACGGATCCAGATCCTAAAAATAATAATGCTTTCGAATAAGCATGAGTAATCAAATGAAATAAAGCACTTCGATAAGACCCCATACCTAGAGCTAACATCATATAACCCAATTGAGACATTGTGGAATAGGCTAAACCTCTCTTAATGTCTTTTTGAGCAAGGGCAAAAGTTGCTCCGAATAATATTGTTATTACTCCTACCAAAGAGATGAAATTCATTATATGAGGAATAACTATGAAAAGAGGAATAAGCCGAGCTACAAGAAAAATTCCCGCAGCTACCATAGTAGCAGCATGTATAAGAGCCGAAATAGGAGTAGGTCCCTCCATGGCATCCGGTAACCATACATGAAGGGGAAATTGTGCAGATTTAGCAACTGCACCGGCAAATAATAGAACGGCACAGAAAGTAACAAATAAAAAATTGACTTCATTATGATTATTAGAAATCAAGTTATTGAATATTTTGAATAAATCTCGAAATTCGAAACTCCCTGTTATCCAATAAAAACCTAAAATTCCTAATAATAAACCAAAATCCCCAACACGATTAGTTACAAATGCCTTTTGGCAAGCATTTGCAGCAACAGGCCGTGTGAACCAAAACCCTATTAATAGATATGAACACATTCCTACCAATTCCCAAAAAATATAAATTTGTATCAAATTAGAACTAGTAACTAATCCTAACATAGAAGTACTGAAAAAACTCATATAAGCAAAAAATCTCAAATATCCTTGATCATAAGACATATAATTATCACTATAAATAAGAACCATAATTCCAATAGTAGTAATCAATATTGACATAATAGAAGTAAGCGGATCGATCAAGTAACCGAATTCTAAAGAAAAATCATTATTGATGATCCAAGACCATACATATTGATAGATAGAACTGCCATTTATTTGCTGAATAGACAGATTGATAGAAAAAAGCATGACTATACTTAACAAAAAAACACTTTGAAAAGCCCACATACGACGAAGACTTTTTGTTGCCGACGGAAAAAGAAGAAGTCCCGCTCCTATTAAAATAGGAACTGGAAGTGGAAGGAAAGGAATGATCCACGCATATTGATATGTCTGTTCCATAAAAAAATTTTGTATTCTTAATTGATTGTTTACGATTTACCGGATCCTACCCCCTTTCAATTTCAAAACAAAAAGGGGTCAATAAAAAAATCAAGAGATGTACTAACTTAAAGATATTTTTCGAATTTTATATATTATTTATATATTATCTGGGTCTTTCCAAAAGACTTTAAATATTAAAATTAAATATTAAAATAAAGAAGTTACACTTGGGCAAATGATATGACCAACTTGCTCATAAAAAGAGAATTTAGTTATTAACTAAGATTTTTATTAAAATAACGAAAATACAAAATTTCATTATTATTAGATGACTTTATATTCAGAAAGTAAGGATAAAAAATTACACTAAAAAGATTACTTGATTATGATATGAATCATAGGATTAACTAAGGTAAAAATTTTGTACTAATCTCGCTTTTTAGTAAGTTTGTTTCAAATCATTAACTAGTTTCATTATAAATTATAAAATTTATTGATTATTTTACGTTTCAATAAAAAAGGCATTTATAGGAAACGCTATAATATCTAACATTTTATATAAGATTTTTTTTAACAAAACGTGTATCTTTTAACAAATTAATTACTTTAATTACTAGTTTGATTCGAATTTTAAAATGGAATTTGGAAGTATTCTTTACTCAAGTTTGACCAATTAATAGAAAAAATTAAAGTTTTCATTAGGCAATGGGTTTTTAAAGGGTTCTTAAATCCTTGGGTGTATTTTATTCTGTATAAATGAAAGAAAT